GAACCCGCGCGAAGAGTAGTGATTTAACTCTAAGAGCTAGCGATCTCGACGAAACTCAAAAATACAAGCAGTTGTGGGTTCAATGCGAAAATTGTTATGGATTAAATTATAAGAAACTTTTGAAATCACAAATTAATATTTGTGAACAATGTGGATATCATTTGAAAATGAGTAGTTCAGAAAGAATCGAAGTTTTGATCGACCCCGGTACTTGGGATCCTATGGATGAAGACATGGTCTCCGGGGATCCCATTGGATTTCATTCGGAGGAGGAGACTTATAAAGATCGTATTGATTTTTATCAAAGAAACATAGGATTAACCGAGGCTGTTCAAACAGGCGTAGGTCAACTAAATGGTATTCCCGTAGCAATTGGGGTTATGGATTTTAAATTTATGGGGGGTAGTATGGGCTCCGTAGTCGGGGAGAAAATAACCCGTTTGATTGAGTACGCTACCAATCAATTTATACCTCTTATTATAGTGTGCGCTTCGGGGGGGGCGCGCATGCAAGAAGGAAGTTTGAGCTTGATGCAAATGGCTAAAATCTCGTCTGCCTTATATGATTACCAATCAAATAAAAAGTTATTGTATGTATCAATCCTTACATCTCCGACTACCGGCGGGGTAACAGCTAGTTTTGGTATGTTGGGAGATATTATTATTGCAGAACCAAATTCCTACATTGCATTTGCGGGTAAAAGAGTAATTGAACAAACATTGAATAAAACGATACCCGAAGGTTCACAAGCTTCGGAATATTTATTCCAGAAGGGCTTATTTGACCTAATCGTACCACGTAATCTTTTAAAAAGTGTTCTGAGTGAGTTATTTAAGCTCCACGCCTTCTTTCCCTTGAATTTCAATTCAATGCACTAGGTTCAATTATTTGTAGCAAACAAGTAGTTTGCTTATCGGAATCAAAGTAACTAAGAATGAAGTTTTCTTTGGTGACCTAAGATCTAATTGTAAAAAGAATAAAAAGTGGTCGATAACTCTTTTTTTTACCTGGATTCCTGATTACTAATTAAGAAGGTCTCTATCAACAAGATAAAAACACGAGTTCTTCCTTTCGTGAAATTAGGCAAATAAAACGAATTTTTTCTTAGGTATAGAATCAAATTCCAATATAGAAAAAAATAGATGTATGGTTTTGTATCTTTCTTCATCCCCCGAAAATCCTATTTTCACTAAAAATCCCGGTTGTGCCGCATTCTAATGAATCTTTCAATAATTTGTAAGAAACTCCTATTAATATTAAATTCGAAGACAATAACAAAACACAAAGAAATGAAGAAAAATAATCAAATGGATTATCATATGTATCTTTCATGTAGATAGACGAATAAGTCCATTTTTTGCGTTCTACATTCCTTGGACTTATTCTATATACTCAATTAGATACTTATATCTGTAATAAGAATTTTCAAATTGAATGAATTCATAATAACTACGAATTCATACTAATTACAATTATTAATTATAATTAGTATAAATAATAAATATGATATTAAAAACAATAAGAACAGGTACAAATAGTAAATCGAGGTACCCATTTTATGACAACTTTCCAATTTCCCTCTATTTTTGTGCCTTTAGTAGGCCTAGTATTTCCGGCAATTGCAATGGCTTCTTTATTTCTTCATGTTCAAAAAAACAAGATTGTTTAGATCTGAGGGGACCCAATCTCATCCGTTTTTTTGAAACTTAGACTTGTAGCATAACCCATATATTTATTTCGGGAAATGAAATAAGGTAGAACATGTGATTTCTGACGAACATAAAGGAAAAAGCTCTTATGCCTGCAGAAAATGATCTATGGGTAACTGAATTCCAGCTAGTTTGAAATAGATCAGGACTGCTGGATACCCAAAATGTAAAGTTGGCGGATCTATATGTATATCTGTATATTGGGATCATAGGAAGGGTGTGTTATTATTTTAGATCTAACCAATTTGAGGAATTACTCCTAAAGGTTCCCATCAATCTAGTGCTAGTTCACATTAAACTAGTGCTAGTTGATGAAAGTTCATTCGGAAACAAAAAAGTAAAGTCAAAACCATTTTGGGTATTCTCTCAATTCCAATAAAATGCAATCGGATCAAGTATGAGTTGGCGATCAGAACATATATGGATAGAACTTATAACGGGGTCTCGAAAACTAAGTAATTTTTGCTGGGCGCTTATCGTTTTTTTAGGTTCATTAGGATTCTTATTGGTTGGAACTTCCAGTTATCCTGGTAGAAATTGGATATCTTTTGTTCCGTCTCAGCAAATCCTTTTTTTTCCACAAGGGATCGTCATGTCTTTCTACGGGATCGCAGGTCTCTTTATTAGTTCCTACTTGTGGTGCACAATTTCCTGGAATGTAGGTAGTGGTTATGATCAATTCGATAGAAAGGAAGGAATGGTGTGTATTTTTCGGTGGGGATTTCCTGGAAAAAATCGTCGCATATTCCTCCGATTCCGTATAAAAGATATTCAATCCGTTAGAATAGAAGTTAAAGAGGGTATTTATGCTCGCCGTATCCTTTATATGGACATCAAAGGCCGGGGGGCTATTCCGTTGACCCGTACTGATGAGAATTTGACTCCACGAGAAATTGAACAAAAAGCCGCGGAATTGGCCTATTTCTTGCGCGTACCAATTGAAGTCTTTTGAGAAAGGGATTGGGCTGAAGAACGAATGCTTTCTCCGCAGGAGGGAAAAATACAAGAATCTTGTTTTTTCTATAACTAAGTGATACTTTAGATGCAGATAAATCATATCTTGTAAATTCTTTTCTTTTTGTCAATCGATTTTTTGATCATCACAATATCTTTCTCTCAATTATTCTATTCTTGACCATGGAAACTCCTTTGAATTTTTTTGAAATATTTGATATTTTGATAGAAAAAGAGTTCTTTACGTCTCCAAATCTCAACAATATTCATTCCTTAAAGGACTTCTTTTGTTCATTGATCGAAAGGAGACACGTGTTTTGTTTGGAATTTGATGAATTGAGATATCTGGAAACAAAATTTTGTATTATTTCTTCAGTCGAATTCCAAGTGGAGTCTTAGTCTATTTCTGTATTCTTTCTAGATTCAAACAAAATCACAAAGAAAATAGATTCATAGGTTTGATACCTTGTCTAGAACTCATGTTTGGTTTGAAAGAAATATTGGATCACATAGAGTCGACAAATGGAGTGGGTTAATTAAAAATTCACAGGTTAAAAATGGCAAAAAAGAAAGCATTCACTCCTCTTTTGTATCTTGCATCTATAGTATTTCTGCCCTGGTGGATTTCTCTCTCATTTACTAAAAGTATGGAATCTTGGGTTACTAGTTGGTCGAATACGGGTCAATCCGAAAATTTTTTGAATGATATGCAAGAAAAAAGTTTTCTAGAAAAGTTCATAGAATTAGAGGAAATCCTCTTCTTGGAAGAAATGATCAAGGAATACTCGGAGACACATCTGCAAAAGCTTCCTATAGAAATCCACAAAGAAACGATCCAATTAATCAAGATACACAATGAGGATCGTATCCATACGATTTTGCACTTCTCAACAAATCTAATCTGTTTTGTTATTCTAACCGGTTATTCTATTTTAGGTAATCAAGAACTTGTTATTCTTAACTCTTGGACTCAAGAATTCCTATATAACTTAAGTGATACAGTCAAAGCTTTTTTTATTCTTTTATTAACCGATTTATGTATCGGATTTCATTCACCCCATGGTTGGGAACTAATGATTGGTTCTGTCTACAAAGATTTTGGATTTGGTCATAATGATCAAATTATATCTGGTCTTGTTTCCATTTTTCCAGTTATTCTCGATACTATTTTTAAATATTGGATTTTTCATTATTTAAATCGTGTATCTCCGTCACTTGTAGTTATTTATCATTCAATGAATGATTGATAAAAGATCCGCCGATATTAATCCAATTAGAATGTTTCTTGCTTTGTAGCTCTACAGAAGTATTAAAAACAGGCGATTTTCATACTATTTTCATAGTATACTTATACTATAGTATTCTAGTAAAATGATTCCAATAAATAGCAGAATCGTGGACAGGGAACTATACTAGAGACCTGCCAAATTTATTGTAGAAATTTTCGGATCAACGATTAGACCATGCAAACTAGAAAGACTTTTTCTTGGATAAAGGAACATATTACTCGATCTATTTCCGTATCACTCATGATATATATCATAACTCGGACATCCATTTCAAGTGCATATCCCATTTTTGCGCAGCAGGGTTATGAAAATCCACGAGAAGCGACTGGGCGTATTGTCTGTGCCAACTGCCATTTAGCTAATAAGCCTGTGGATATTGAGGTTCCACAGGCGGTACTCCCTGATACTGTATTTGAAGCAGTTGTTCGAATTCCTTATGATAAGCAAGTGAAACAAGTTCTTGCTAATGGTAAGAAAGGGGGTTTGAATGTGGGGGCTGTTCTTATTTTACCGGAGGGGTTTGAATTAGCTCCTCCCGATCGTATTTCTCCCGAGATGAAAGAAAAGATAGGCAATTTGTCTTTTCAGAGCTATCGCCCTAATAAACAAAATATTCTTGTGATAGGGCCTGTCCCCGGTCAGAAATATAGTGAAATCACCTTTCCTATTCTTTCCCCCGGCCCCGCTACTAAGAAAGATGTTCACTTCTTAAAATATCCTATATACGTAGGGGGGAATAGGGGAAGGGGACAGATTTATCCCGACGGAAGCAAGAGTAACAATACGGTTTATAATGCTACAGGGTCGGGCATAGTAAGTAAAATCATACGAAAAGAAAAAGGGGGGTATGAAATAACCATAACAGATCCGTCGGATGGACGTGAAGTGGTTGATATTATCCCTCCGGGACCAGAAGTTCTTGTTTCAGAGGGTGAATCCATAAAATTGGATCAACCATTAACGAGTAATCCTAATGTGGGTGGATTTGGTCAGGGAGATGCAGAAATAGTACTTCAAGATCCATTACGTGTCCAAGGTCTTTTGGTCT